TTCAATTACTAGTTTGAATTTGAAACAATCTCTCTTTTCAAATTGAAGACTAATCTTTTGAGATATGCGTCCCATTATTAATCCAAAGAAAGGGTATAGTAATGAAATAAAGATCACAACCTCTCTTAGAGAAGAGGGGGAATGAATAATCTTTTTTTTTTTTTTATTTGGTGGGGGTACTTTCGCAAAAAGAACAAACTCTAAAATAGTGAATTTGATGGAATATTAGATCTTTTTTTATACCTTATATTAGACTTGGACTTATTTTTATCATACTTATTATTATTTGTTTTTTATTTGTTTTTGTTTTCCACAAAAATGAGATCATTACAAAAAAGTACTTAACATCTTTTTTTCTTTTCGATTTCGTTTCTATTCTTTGTTTGATTTTGTTTGTAACCGATGGAAATCTAAGGACGGTCAAATGATACTTAAGCAAATAATTGTACAAGGAAGGCGATAGGTTATAGAAAAAACAAGAATGGAAAAGGGGGAGAAATCAAAATAAAAAAGAAAAAAGGGCGTTGGATCAGGAATCCCATTTTTGATTTGGTATGGATAAAAGATCTTCCTATGTTATACTATTCAATTCTCGACGATGAATTGATTTGATAGCTCAGATATTGTTATTCATGATATTGATCGGATTCAATATCATCGAGGTGTAATTCATCCCATTGAATTGACAGGCGAAAGATTTATCATCTCTATGGGATTAAATCCCGAGTTATTGTGAAATAAAAAAAACAATGAGATTATGGAAGTAAATATTCTCGCATTTATTGCTACTGCACTTTTCATTCTAGTTCCGACTGCGTTTTTACTTATAATATATGTAAAAACAGTCAGTCAAGGTGATTAATTTGAATCAAACTTGACTGACTGTTTTGTTAGTCAACGATTGAAGAAAGAAAAAAAGGATTTTCATCTCGCGTCTTAAATGAAATTGGAGGACTCGAATCAACGGTATAGTATTCTATGAGATCCGATAGCTAGTCTGGTAGAAAGAAATATATGAATCTTTCTACCAGACTAGCTATTATTGTAATGGAACAAGTTGTACTGTATAAAAATCAGGATTAATAGATATTAATCTATAATATCTATCTTCGTGATATACGTATTTATATATGTAATGTACATAGCCCCTCAATTCTATTTCTTTGCTTCATCTATTTCATTTGTCTTGATTCCAATCAATCTGAAATAATCAATCGAAAGGCAATTCTTAATATTACGGTTCTAGTTCCTAGATTTCAGTTATATTCAATAGGAATTTCGGCATTCATCGAAAGAATCAAATAAATGAGGAAAAACGAAAATCGAGTCATTTTCTTTTAGGATTCCGAAGAAGTAATTGATTGAAGAGTTAACGGCTGATCCAAGAGGTTCTCTGAGAATTGCTTCAGATTTAGAAAAGAGGAAGAGTCAAACCCATCATTTTTAACTCTTGAGCCATGATATGAAATGAGTGAATAAAGCATAGCATAAATAACATTTTTCAAATAAATAAAATAAACTAAGAAAACAAGTGCTAAAGTAAGTGCGCAATATGTAACTTGCCTAAGGTAAGATCTTATTATGCGCAGTCTCTCCTTGAACAACCGCTATGTATATCTTATTTCCCATAGCATCGAAGGTGCGTATCCACTTAATAACAGAACTTTTGTTTCTCTTTGACCAGTAAAGAGAAAGAGGGAAACAAAAAAATCAAATCAAAAGTAAAAGACTTTGTAAAACGATCTATAAAACTATAAAAAAAAGAATCGATACGGTTTATTCCTCAGCTCAATTAGTAGTACCTCTAGAGTCCACTCCTTCCCCATACTACCAGTGAAAGGGAAAATGTAAAGACTACCATTAAAGCAGCCCAAGCAAGACTTACTATATCCATGTAAATTATGTCCCCTATCTCTATGAAGGAATTATTCCATTATTGTTCAATAATAATAGTGGAATCACTGGCGCAGAGTCAAAAAGGGATTCTGACCCAAGACCTTTGCTGAAAGGATTCAAAAAATTCGCTTATAACAAGTTCTTAGAGGATATGATTTTTCTAGTCGAATCGGAAAACGGTAAGCACACAAGCCAAATACGTAGTGACACATTTGGAAGTATCAAGGGAATCTTCCTAAGTTGTAGGAAAAAAATGTAGGAATAATAAGACTCTTTTCTTATCCTTAATCTTCATTTTTTTTTTTTGAAAGGTCTAAAAAGATAGAATCAAGATAGATCATTATCTATGACATACCTTTATTTCCCATTGGGCGGATCCTTACTGTCTAACGATTGTCTCTGTGAAAGAATCGGGGGACCGTCTATTCCATTCTTGACTAGGGTTTATTAAATAAAAAAAAAAGAAAGAATTTCTTTTTGCATTTGATATATAAAAGCGAATTTTCCATCGAATTCAATATTGATATTTTGCCTCAGCACTTAGAGACTCTCATGAGAGTCTGTATAGAAAGTCTCTTCAGCCCTTTCCACAACCACTAATTCG